CCCCTCAAATGGATGGATCTGGGATTGATTGCGGAACCGAGCAGAGATAACCCCGGACGGGCAGGAAGGTTAGCTGCTTACTACTGGTTGGAACGTAGGCAGGAGACAAGACAAGGGATAGGCTATGAGAATCTATTTCATCCGTCTTTCGATACATCCATATAGTCACAACCCTTTCTTCGATGAGTCTCCTTGCTTAAAACTTCCTTCTCTTGAAAAAATTTCTTACTAAACCGACCTTTCAAAATGGATCTAAGATAGCACTTGCAATCAACAAGGCTATCATCCCCAGGCAATACACCGATTCCGGCTTTTTCGGTGTGATCTTTTCGCTTCCATCGTCCTTTTGAACCCAGTCGAAAGCGGGAAAGAAAGCAAATCTGCCAAGGCTATAAAGTGGTTAAAGATACATTTATCTGTACAGGCCTGTTGAAATGCTTTAAGAGGTCAATACATTAGCCATCGGGAGCGCTCTTTGAAAGAGAAAGAACGACGTATCCGCTCTTCTTGCTTGTTACAAATCGGTTGTGCACAGTTCCATGGGCAGGTATAATAGTAAAAGAAGAGGACGCAAGCACATTCATTGTCTGCTCTTACTGTTCTCGAATAGGCTCTTTCCGGTCCCTTTCTCCAAGTGTAGATGGCAGCAGTTATGCGCACCAGACCTTTACTTGTGCTATCGAAAAGGCAATGCAAAAAGGAGATCTGTTTGGAAGATAGCTAGGGACTGTGATCCGGTAATACCAGTCAACTCCTTCTTTCGCTTATGTCAGGTAAATTCCTTCTATCCCAGTGAGGAGTATAGAAAAATTCTTGCCTTCTGAGCTTGACTTCCTTGGGGCTGTTGATATCTTGTTGTCGTTCTTCTCTCTTTCCTGTGCGCGCTACCTATAATAGAAGAAAATAAGGAATCGACTTATTTCTCTTGTGAAGCTCTCTCTTGTTTAGCGAAAGTCTTCTTTTGCTGCCTATGGATCTGTCTTCTCTTGAATTTGTTCACAGACGATTTATGAACACTTAAAAAAAACTTTTTTAGATTCGCCCTGAGTGAGGTTGAAAACCGTTAGCAAGGCTACGAACCCTCTCGAAGGTTTACAGAAGAGTGCCTGCTTCCCAGATCAAGAGTATAAAAGAGAACCACGCACAGAAAGAGCCGCTAGATAATAGGGTGCGGGGAATGCGCTCTTTGAAAGAATAGGCTCTGGGACTGTTGACTTTCCTTTCTGTGTTTATGCGGAAGAGGGATTCTTCCCCATCAGGCTTTACGGTTAACGCTTCGATGGTTGGTGGCTTTCTGGGCTTTGACAAATGCTTGTCTGTCTGGTCTGTGATTAAACCAATATCTCTCCGGTCTCTCGACTGTCCGGTTCTTAGTAGTAGGTCAATCTATGTCTGTCCTTTCAGCTTCGATTGTCCTGTCTGTAACCAATGCCTGGGAATTTTCTTTTAAGAATACGTTCGTATTTGATTCGAAATTTCTCTTATATTCCACCCAGCCTCGTGAGGTGAGTGATTCTTTCTTTTCGACTAGAGGAGTTCTCTTTGCTCTCGGTCCAAGCTACTTTCCTTATCTTATATCCAGTAAATATTCATCGCTTATCTTGCTTTTGGTATAGGAATATGCATACAGGGATGAAGCTTAAGAGTTCAAGATCTTTCTCGCTCTGTCCTCCGTTGCTCAGTAGCTCTCTCTGCTTTCATGGCAGTTAGCCGGTTCTCGGTACAGTCTCTTCGATCCCATCCCGCCTAACCAACTCAAACTACTAATCCTAGCTCTTTCTTACTGCCTTAGTCTTGAGTTCCCACCCGGCTCTCTCAGGTTTCACAGCTCTAGCTAGTAGACGGTGCTGCTAATCCTTAACAACTAACGGTTAAGCAGGTAAGCGAAAACGAAGGAAGCTTGTTCCCGGTTCGTCGTTCCAAGCTTAGATTTGAGATAACTGTAAGAATTCCTGCATAGCAGGGTTACCGCAGCTAAGGAAGCCTTGCACTTAGAACCGAGGGATAAAGTCTCGAATATACAGAAAGACTCCTAGCTAGCTAATCCTTAAGCCGAGCTAGTTCTTAGTCTTGCTTCTGTAGCTCTTCCTTCTGTTGCCTGCTTCTGTAGCTCTTTCACCTTTCTTCGCTTCATTCGTTGCATTCTAAACTAGGGATTTGGAGCAGAAAGAGGAGAGGATGCTATCGAAGCTGTCGTATACCGCTTGCTGATTAGAACAAAGAATAGGTATTTAATACATTTTACATTGTTTTTGGTTGACCGAGAAAGAGGGAGCTATAGCTTATCTAAGGAGCGAGCTAAATACCAGCTTGCACTAATGGCTTCTTGGTGGCATATCGAGAGCACTTTCACAAAGTGATATTCTAAAGTCATGAGATTAAGTTAGTGAGATGCTATATCAATCAGTCTCTTCTTATTATTGTATATCTTTTCAACCAACCGCTGGAATATTCAATCTATCCCTATACCTAGATGGGATAAAGAAGATATTATCCTTGCTTTCAGTTACTTCTTTCATCCATCCGCTAAGGTTCTTTGTTTGAGTCACTAAAGAGAAAGGCTTTAGAGGAAATCCCACGGATATTGGGAATCATAGGAGAAAGATAAAGGATAGATGTCAGTTCTTTGAGTCGAAGAAGCAGTAGCAGAATTCGATATAGGCGAAAGAGGGAAAGCCCTTCGGCTGCGGTAGTTACAGGATCATCGGATAGCTATTAAAGGCATAACGGAAGAAAGGACCGAGCTGATTCTATAGCTGCCTATTCTGTAACAGTGGATTCTAGCACAACAACTTCTTCTTTGATTCAATTGCAGCTCCTTCTATGCCATCACTCCGGATTCGTACGCTGATACGATCACACCAAGAAAAGAAGACGCTTAGGAATGAAGTTAGCTTTCCTCGGATACGAGAGCTGGAAGAGCCAGCTTTACTTTCTCTGTGGTAGCATGGTTAACGGTAGCATGTTTGCGTTAGTCGGAAAAGAGAGATAAGAAGAAATAAGGGCCAAAGAAAAAAAGAGAATGAAAAATAAGAATAAATTGAGCTCGACTGCTTCTTCTTCCTCTCGTTCTTACTTCCCTCTAAAGAATAAATTGAGCTCGACTGCTTCTTCTTCCTCTCGTTCTTACTCGAGCTTTTGACTGACTTTCCTTTACCTTCCTTCTTAGTCACTACATTCTCAGGTCTGACTCTATCAATTCCCTGGACATCGACCTCCATTAGATTCAAGTAAGGGCATTGGAGCACTTTGATGTTGATGCTTGAGAAGAAGCTGTGGCATTGACCTGACTTTCGGAATAGAATGTTCCCAGCTAAGACTCTAAGAGTGATTGATGTCATACCAGTAGCCCTTCTTACAACAAAAGGTATTCTGCCCGCGGGTTCTGGAACAACTCCTTCTATAGCTGCTGATTCGTGATCTCGACAAAGAGATTTCGAAAGGCTAGCAGCTGAGTCTGTTACCTATCTCAAAGAGAAGGCTTTGAATGTCATATGACTCCATCACGGATGAAAGCACCCTCGCTATTAGAGAGATAGTAGGCAGTAGCCATAACATAACCCTAGATGCCAAGAGGAGCGGGCAAGGTTGGACCGGGTGTAAAGGATGAGACTAAGGGAGGTTGACTGGGGAATTTCTTCCAAAAGCATAATAAGGAGTTGTTTAAGCGGGAACTGCAACTATACGGCTAGTAACTGCCCCAGCAAGTCCATCTCTTGGAACTTCTCTTCCATCTATTACGACTTGCTTCGCCCCTCCCAGAGATTCAAGTTCTAGTTCTTTTGTTCTTTCTTCCTTGGGAGGTCTAAAGCGCTAATTGATAACGCTTTTATAGATGGTTTTCCTTGGCTTGGATGTCTTTCTATTATCCCCTAACAAAGCCTATTCTCGTATTCTGCCATCTACAGGTTATGGGGTTACGGGTCTAGAACCATTGTCGTATGGTTCCTCCTCTCGTGTAAAGAAAGAGGTTCTCTATCTTTCGAGACTTCGTTACAGTCATCGTAATCGTAGGAGGGCTTGCCCTTGATCTTCTTAGAAAGTGAGGGATTTAATAGCGAAGCAGAAGCTACTTTTCACTCATATTCAAAAGCTAGACCGGCTGGCTACGAAGCGAGGATTTGTTCTTAGTTTCCTGGTATTACCTTCCGAACCTTCCTTGGATTGAAACGGAGCTTGCTCTAGCTTCAGAGCGAGGGAAGATGGATGGGCTGACTTGAGGCTCGGGATGGTGTGGGATAACAGCCTTGAACTGAGCTTCGTTTGATAGTACTTTCGGAATAGGCTTTTGGCTAGATTTAGGGCAGAAGCCTGAAAGTCCTCTGATTCTTACTTTACTACTTCCTTTGATGGCATCGTTCCTTAGTCTGATTCATGGCATTCCTCATTCTTGGATTTTAGCTTCGATGCAAGGGAAAAGAGCAAGGAAAAGCCCTATATCCGGAACTCCGAGAGCTAGACCGGCTACAGGCTAAGCAGCACCGGCTGAGGTATTTGAGTTAGGGTCTCGTGGCCCCAGGCCGGCTAAGAGCAGCAATTCTTACATTTCTCTCAGAAGCTACTTTCCTACTTCCTTTCCTATTTGAAAGAGCTTTCAAATAGCATGAGCGTTGAAAGTCTTCAATTAGACTAGAGCGTTAGATTCTTTTTTTTTTTTTTAGTTCCACTGATAAAGTCGAGTCTTATAAAAGAGGCCACTCTACGAGGGAAGTCCCCGGGTCGAGTCTTTGCGAGTTCATCCCAAACAAAGCGAAGCCCTTCCGGTCGGGAAGATGCAGATAAAACGCCAATAGCCGGATGTCCGCTTCTACGGCATAAGCTTTAAAGAAAAGAGCGATCAACGCTAATCAAAATTGAATAATCAAAGAAAATTAGGTATAGGTTTGAACAGTTTTTTCAATCTTTTTCTTCCTATTCTAAGATAGCTTTCAACTGAGTGGCTACCCTTTTTGTCAGATACGGGTCAATAGCCCCGTTCAGACAACTAGGGTCCCCCTTAG